ATATTGAATACCAGAAAACTATATGAATGTTGTTATTAATTGAAACTTAACGCGCGTATATACCTAATCTATGATTTCCGTCTTCTCTCTTCTTTTATTGCCTTCCTATCCTGTCGTCAATTGACAGTATGACGTAGGGCGCAATATAATTTAAGTGGTCAAATCATATTTTGGTAAAGCACCTTGAATCCACTGGAGAGTAAAGGATCTTGGATCCAACGCAGAACCCTTTGTGAATAAGAGAGATAAAGACGAAAAAGACCAACGAAATAAAGTTTCAAGATTGTAATTTAATGGTAAAGTTTGATTACCATTAACCTCCAGAATAGTTAACGAGTTTTTCGGTTTGATTAATCTCCTATTCATTTCCTAAAGGTGGCTCTCGGCTTGAGTTACATTAAGTTAAGGCAGCCTTAGACATTAATTATAATTACCTATCGTATTTGTCTTATTACCTATTGTATTTCTAGCGCTTTTTTATTTCCTAAAGGTGGCCGGGACCTATTATTTCTAGTTGATTTATGAATCAAGGTAGCCATAGGCCCCTATGGTCCAGTGGTTACGACCTCTCTCTTTCACGGAGAAAACGAGGGTTCAAGTCCCTCTAGGGGTGTACCAAGACTATAGGAGTGTGATTTTCTATCAAGTGATCCATATTTGTCAAGTCCTTCTAATAGTCTACTCGGTGGGACTTTGTATTTTATATCAAGTGAGATGTATTTGTCAAATCTGCCTGGGAAACGAAAGGAAGTTGATTATCGAACGTCTAAAATGAATTAGGCGTTGGGTCGATGCCCGAGTGGTTAATGGGGACGGACTGTAAATTCGTTGACAATATGTCTACGCTGGTTCAAATCCAGCTCGGCCCAACAATTTGTCAATCTACTATCAGATGGTAGAACCCTCTTGTTCTTAAGAAATACCTGATACGAGAGAATCAAAAAGAATCCAAAATTCATGCTATATTTTTTACGATTTCCCTGGGATTGTAGTTCAATAGGCAAGAGCACCGCCCTGTCAAGGCGGACGTTGCGGGTTCGAGCCCCGTCAGTCCCGACGGATCCAATAAGTACATAAACTCGCCTCTCCATTTTCTGTGAAAGAAGGGACAGAGAGCATTATTGAATTCCGAAGGGGTTTCCCTTATTCAGGATTCTGTCGAAGAAAGAATAAACCCTAAACTAAAATGAAAATAACTAAAATAGTGAAGAGAAGATTCCATATTTTCTCCCGCGACTCATCTTTCTCATACTTCTTTGTCTTTCAAAGAAATTTAGATCATGAAAATTTAGAACCTAATTCCTCTCTTTTCTTTTTCCACTTCGCTTGTATTGTTTCTTGGGATTTTGTAGTTCGGGCGGGTGGTTAGATGATACTTCGTTTGATGGTTCTATAAGGAAGACCTAAGGTAGGTTCTAGAAAAGAAGGATAAATAAGGAATTGTTTATTGGTCCGGCAATCCAAGATTGGATTCGGTATGGATAAAAGATGTTCCTATGTTATACTATTCAATATATTCAATTCTCGACGACGAATTAATTTAATAGCTCAGATATTGTTATTCATGATATTGATCTGATTGAAGATCATCGATAGGTAATGCATTCATTGAATGGACAAGTGAAAAATTTATTGAAAAATTGATCATCTCGATGGGATTAAATCCCGAGTTATTGTGAAATAAAAAAAAAACTATGAGATTATGGAAGTAAATATTCTTGCATTTATTGCTACTGCACTGTTCATTTTAGTTCCTACTGCTTTTCTACTTATAATTTACGTAAAAACAGTCAGTCAAAATGATTAATTACTTTAAATGAAACTTGACTTCTTAATTCTTATCAATAGTTGAAGAAATCAAATGAAAAGTATTCTATTTTTGCGTCTTAAATGAAAACAAAGGGGCTATAATCGGCGGTATTCTATGAGATCCGAGAGTATGGTAAGTAAGAAAATTCTTTCTTACTTACCATACTAGTGTTATAGTAGTGTATAAAATTGTTTCTAATAAAGTTGGTATACTATATTAGCTTCTATCTTCAATATATTTTATATTTAGTTATTAATCCATATATAGAATTGACGTAGGACCCAATTCTATTTATTTGATACATCTATTTATTCTGATGAATCTTAAATAATTGTTTTATGGAATTTGGAAATGAAGATGTTTTTCTTTTAAAATGATTTCAATTCGAATAAAAAATGCGTTGCAGAACGATCTATAAAACAATTGATACCGTTTCATTCCTCAACTAAATTAGGAGTGCTTCTAAAGTCCACTTCTTCCCCATACTACGAGTGAAAGGGAAAATGTAAAGACTACCATTAAAGCAGCCCAAGCGAGACTTATTATATCCATGTGAATTATGTCCCTTATCTCTATGATAGAATTATTCCATTATTGCTCACTAATAATAGTAGAATTAATGGTCTAGAGTCAAAAAGGGATTCTGGCCGAACACTATTGATGAACCAATCAAATAAATCCATTTCAAAAATTCCTATACGATTTATGATTTCTAATCGGGAAAGACTAAACACAAGTAAAATAAACAATCACACTACAATGGAACATTTAGTAATAAAAAAAAGAGGGCCCATTCCTTTTTTTCTTGCCTTTAAAAGTCAAAATAGATCAATTGCTATCTATTACAAACTTTTTCCTATTTGATCTAATCCATACCCTTTCCCGATTGGCTCTCTGAAGGAGTTGGTAGATAGTATATTATACTTTTGACGAGGGGTTTCAAAAAAAAAATCATTTTTTTTTCTATAATATAAAAAAGTAAATTATCAATCTCAATCTAATAAAATAATCAATCTCAATCTAATAGTGATTAAATGCCTGAACACTCAGAGATTCTCGCGAGTCTATATATGTATATTACAGTATAGAAAGAACTTCCCCCAACTAGTAGTTGAATTATCTGCCGGCTATCCAATCAAGACCGAATTAGTAGACATTACATTAGTAGTAGAAAGGAATCGGGAAGTCTTGCTTCAACCATTCTAATCTTTTTTTTCTTTTCATTTTGGATTCAAAGATTTCCAATCTTTTACAAAATCCCCAGAACGGATGTTTAGAATCAACCAAGTATTAACAGTCCCCTTATTCTGTTTTGCTGGGTAAAATTTGGTTGAATTATATCAGCAGAACAGAATAAGAGATTTCGATTCGTTTGTTGATGAGGCGGCACCCAGATTTGAACTGGGGAAAAAGGATTTGCAGTCCCCCGCCTTACCACTCGGCCATGCCGCCAAAACGATATACAATAGGAGAAAAATGTCCCTTTTTGGGTTGGATTACTAAATTTTAGTTTATTGTACTTGCATCCCTTTTTTAATCCTTTTTATAAAATTAGAAAAATTATAAAAGAAATCCCCTTTCCCCTTTTGATTGTATTTGATCTACCCCTTCGATTGATTGTATAGTATCTCAAAACACACAATGCCAAAAAGCTTCTCCTCGCTTTTATATTGAAAAAATGTATATTTTCACTCAAAAAAACCAAAATTGATCACAAATGGGAACCATTAACTATTCGTTGACTGATAATTCGTGAATGCTTCTTGGATTTGAATATAAAATTTTGTTTGCTTAATGACATAAGAAAATACAAATCGATGCATACTTAATCGATTCTTTTGAATCAAAAATCCTTCTCAATTTCCATTATAACAAAAATGATAAGTATATGTAAACCCCAGAACGGAAATTATTACACAGATATTAAATTGGCTGTTTAGAATATGTTGCCTATAAATAAAAAAAAAGGGAATTCTTTGGAACAAAAAAGGCCCGGCTGGATATTGGCCGGGCCAGGCCAAAAGGCCACTTCGAACAAAATAAAAGAAAGAAGGTCTTCTTTATTTATCTTTCTATTTGGATCTTTCGAGCATCTAAATGGAATTGCTAATTATATAATAACGATAAAGAATGTGAAAGAAATACTTTCTTTAATCCTTACTTGATGTGTAATGTAACATAGTAATTATCTTTTTCAATTGGGAGAGATGGCTGAGTGGACGAAAGCGGCGGATTGCTAATCCGTTGTACGATTTATTCGTACCGAGGGTTCGAATCCCTCTCTTTCCGTTGATGACTTTATATTTTTTTCTTTCCAATTTAGCAAACCCCTGTTTCTTTTTTTTTCCTAGTTAAACGTATGGAATAGCTAAAATAAAATATTGCTAAAATATTAAGAAAATTGTAAAATCAAGCAAGAAAAACGAAATTTTTATTTTATTCTTCACGTCCAGGATTACGTCCTGGATCATTGGATAGGAATCCAAAGATGAATAGAGAAACAAAGAATATTACTACTGTATAAACGAAAAGTTTGAGAGTAAGCATTACACAACCTCCAAGATCATTTTTTGAAAAAAAAAACGAGAAAAGATAATAGATCCTCCATTTTTATATAACATATCCTATTTTGACACCAAGAAATGAATTATATTTGACACCAAGAAATGAATTATAGAAAAGAATGTTCAGAAATTCAAATGAAGTTGAAATAGTTAATAAGAGTCTTTGATTACCACAAATCACTTTCATACCCACAATTAGATATTGTAAGCGACCTTAAGCTAATCTAATAAGGTATTTCGCAGGAAAAAGGATTCAAATGGGGGAATGGGGGGGCGAGCCGTATTTCTCGCGGCTATCCGATAATTTCAATGTTTGAATTGAAGGTTCATACTAGCAGACTTATTTGATCTTATCAATTGTTATCATTTTTTTCGAATCAATCATGAATTTTATAGGCTACTATTAAAGATCTTATCGAAAACTTACAGCAGCTTGCCAAACAAAGGCTAAAAGGAAAAAGAACAGGGGTATGACTGGCATAACATCTACGATTGGATTCAAAAAAGCATAGGCTTCGGGCAATTTGGCGAAGAAAAGACTAAGACTACTCGGATAAAGGGCAGAATTAAGACAGATCAAACTAAAGATATTAAGCATAACAGACATTTTTTTTCGTCGAGATAATTGCATTTTGATTGAGTTATTGATATAAGGAAAAATGAAGAAAGTAAGGTAGACAAAAAAATCCTTCTTTTTCCGCTCAATCAAAAATCCTCCAATTCTCAAAGGAGAATAGAAGAAATCATACTTTCATACAATATCTTAATTGAATTATATGTAATGATCAATAAATTCAGTTGAATTATAGATATACACATGTCAAAATCTTATCAACGAATCTATCATAAATTCTATAAATCTACAATCAATTTTATAAAAATAAATTCTATAAAGAAGAAAGATTTTCTATAGATAGTTGGACTGGAATTGACGAACACTTAATACCAATATTATTCTTTATTAGTATTAGTGTCCAATACAAATAGAAATGGGGCGTAGCCAAGCGGTAAGGCAACGGGTTTTGGTCCCGCTATTCGGAGGTTCGAATCCTTCCGTCCCAGAGCATATCCCTTGTATCCGAATACTTCTTTTTTGTTCAATAAGGTTCTGTTTCAAGGTCTAATATTGGATAGAAAATGATTCCTATTTTTTTTTTAATGATTCTTTTCGGAAGCATATCTGAATTTTTCACAAACTGAACTAAATCGAGTTCAAATGACATGCAAAAGTAACTAAACCCTTTTGTAATCCAGATAAAGATAAGATGGGACATAGATCTGTAGAAAGATTACTTAACCTCAGGTTAAACAAAATATGAAAATACATATAAAAGAGGAAGTGCTTAGCCTATAGGTATGTATTGTTATCCTATTTCAGTGACAAAAAGTGTTTCTCTTTTTGTGAAAAAAAATTGGCATCCCTAAAATATTAAATTTGAAATATTTAACAATGATCTTTCTTTTTATTGTTCGATCTATTTAGATTATTTGCTTTACATCATTGACAATTCCATTGGAATCCATTCGAAAATAAACAGAAAATTATCTTTATTATGATAATTGATAATAAATGGGGTCTTTACTGTAAAACTTGACTCAAATAATGATGTACAAGTAATAAACTTTTTCAAGTATCAAGATTTGTAATGATTCCCTATGGATTGAATCTTTGTAAAGTTTTGGGAAGTTGGAATGGGTCAGTCTGTCTTATTGAGTCACTTGAAGAGTCAAATAGAATTTCTTTTTTCGTGTGATTTCTGTTAGTTATGTTATTTCTATATTTAGATTTCTTAATATTTCTGTTAGATATTTTTTTGAGATAGATATTTATAAAAAAATGTTCCATTCATACAAAAAAGCTCGGGTCTTGCTAATATTTCTTCAGAAAAATTTTTATTATCTATGTAGATGTAGATAATAAAAATATAAATCACTATGTTTCTGTACCGATCGAACCAATGACTATTCATGATTCCATAATGGAATCAATTCCATACTGGTTCCAAATTAGAGGAATGTTATGGTAAAACTTCGTTTAAAACGATGTGGTAGAAAGCAACGTGCGACTTGAAGGACACGATCCGGTGTGGATTCTTACATCCACCATTTTATATAGGAATGAAGGTGCTCTTGGCTCGACGTCGTTTTTCTGTTCTACTAGAACCCTTCTTTTTTTATTGGGTTGTAATGTAAAATGTAAATAGTTCGTGATGGAGCTCGAGTAGAAAGTATTGATTAATTTCTCAGGGGCAACGATCTAGGGTTAATACCAATCAATAAATTGGAACAACTTCGTAAGTATATCTTCGATATAGAAATTGAAAGGGTCCGATTCGAGCAAATTTTCAATTCAAAAAAATTTGTTGGAACGGCTAAAACTTTTTCGATCCGCAGTGTATCGCGCACGAATCAACCATCGGTATGATTCTTTGATAGAAAGAAATCACAAAAGGGGTATGTTGCTACCATTTTGAAAGGATTAAGAAGCACCGAAGTAATGTCTAAACCCAATGATTTAAAACCAAGATGAAGGATCCTAGAACAAGGAAACACCACTTCAATAGTCTCACGGATCCAAATAAAGAATCCAAATCGATTTTAAACGAGACGAAAAAAGGAGGGGTTAAAGACCACTCAAAAAAATCTGAATTGATTTAAGATATTTGAGAATTTTTGAACTTGAGTTATGAGTACAAATGATTTTTTTTTCAGGAAGGAAGCTAAATAAAAATGACTATGAGTTAAATTATAGACTAATTTATTTTACGGATTCCTTTCCTATTTATTCTAATTTTATCCAGAAACAAAACTTCAAATCATTTTTCTCGAGCCGTACGAGGATAAAACTTCCTATACGGTTCTAGGGGGGGGGAGTTCTTTTTCATCTACCTCTATCCCGATGAGCCGTCTATCGAATCGTTGCAATTGATGTTCGATCCCGAAGAGAAGGAAGAGATCTTCGGAAAGTGGGTTTTTATGATCCTATCAAGAATCAAACTTATTTAAACGTTCCTGCTATTCTCTATTTCCTTGAAAAAGGCGCTCAGCCTACAGGAACTGTTCAGGATATTTTAAAAAAGGCAGAGGTTTTTAAGGAACTTTGCCCTAATCAAACGAAATTCAATT